AATCTCAAATATCCTTGATCATGAGACATATAATTGTCACTATAAACAAGAACCTGAATTCCAACTGTAGTGATTAATATTGACATAATAGAAGTAAGTGGATCAATAAAGTATCCGAACTCGAAAGAAAAATCATTATTGATGGTCCAAGACCTTAGGGATTGATAGATACAAGTTCGATCTATTTGCTCAATAGATAGATCGATCGAAAAAATCATAACTATACTTAACAATAAAATACTAAGAAAAGCCCACATACGACGAAGATGTTTTGTTGCGGTCGGAAAAAGTAGAAGTCCCACCCCTATTAACATAGGGACTGGAAGTGGAACTAAAGGTATGATCCAGGAATATTGATATGTATGTTCCATAAAATCAATAAAATAATACTAATAGTTTTTATTCTTAATTCATTGTTTCTGATTCACCGGTTCTTATCTCTTTTAAAAGGGATTAATAAAAAAAAATTTTCTTTTGCTATTCATAGTTATTTTGAATCTTTCCCAACAACTAAAAAAAAAATGAAAAGTCCAAAGCAATCAAATGTTTTAACTAAGCTACTAGTCAAAAAGAAATGCTACTAGTCAAAAAGAAATAATTATTTTATACTTTATACTAAGTAAGATTTTTATGAAGATAGAGCAAATTCAAAATGGAGATAGAGCAAATTCAAATTTCAATTATTATTCCCTAATTACACGAATTTATGTACATAGACGAAGACTAAAGAATTACACCAAATTAAGTTTGATAGAAATTGTAGGCTGGCCCAGAGCGTTCCCCAATAAAATACGAAATAGGTTTTTTAGTTTGTTTATTTTTTGTTTATTCACAATCATTAACTAGTTCATCTCGTAACGTATTGATTGTCTTCCATTACAATAAAAGGCATTTAATAACCAATTACTAGAAAAAAATGATTAGGTCGATAAAACCTATTCGATGTATTTTTCATCGATAAATGTAGCATGCCGAAAATAGCCAAAGATAAACGCGGAAGGGCCTTTTCTTTTTTTTATCAACTTCAACCACTTCTATTTCTATTATATAGCACAATCCACCCTATAGATATCGGTTTGAATGGGTAGATAAGGGTACCGCCAATAACTCCGAAATCAAAATTCCTTTTTCCCCGATATTTATGGAATCTAAATTGAAAAAATCCCTTATTCTGTTGTTTTTCTTTTTTGTTCTAGTAAGATTTTATGCCATTTTTGCATATTTCTATTTATTTATTTTTTCTCTAAACTAACTACCTTTAGAAAAAATACACAGATAATGAAATGAATAGGCAAACTAAAAAATGATTCGTTTTAACAATAGATGTCTTTCACATCCAATTTGAGCAATGAATAACCTTTTCTTTTTTGAATGGCAGTTCCAAAAAAACGTACTTCTATATTAAAAAAACGTATTCGTAAGAATATTTGGAAAAAAGGGGGGTATTGGGCAGCGTTGAAGGCTTTTTCGTTAGCGAAATCCCTTTCTACTGGGAATTCAAAAAGTTTTTTTGTACAACAAATAAATAAGAAAACATTGAAATAATCTGAACCCGCCTGACTCAAAAAAGAGTTAATTGTGTTTCAAATTTATACTCTATACTATAGAAAAGCCGAAAAAAGTAAGTAACCATTCCCCTTTCGTAATGTTTTGAACCAATTGATTTGCCTACTGAATTCGAAAAAAAAAAATAAAATAAAAAACGTACTTTTTTTTATTTGAAAATGGAATCAAGACAAACTAGAAAGTTTCACCTTTCTTTTTATTTGAATATTTTTTTTTATTCCCAGGATGGGGATTCTTATTTTCCCCATCACCCCACCATACACCCTAAACAAGAAGAATTTTTCTATTGTCTCTAATACGTCCAGCCCAATACCTAATTGATTTGCTCAATCTTAGCACAAATTAATACTGAAAAAAAAAACCTAACAATTACAACAACACAAAGTTATAAAAAATGAAAAAAGAAAAAGAACCCTTTTTTGAGGTGTTCCCTGAATTGAAGTTAGAACTAGTTAGTTACAGCCGCTACAACAGTTCTAGTTTATCAAACCAGAAACTATGAAAGTTAAGTTAAATAAAACCGAAACCTTAAATAATTAAATAAGACGACAAAGGGTGGAATCCTTAAATCTACATTTTAATCTCGACGATTGACTAATAATAGGTTATTATGATTTCGAGCAAGCCGCTATGGTGAAATCGGTAGACACGCTGCTCTTAGGAAGCAGTGCTAGAGCATCTCGGTTCGAGTCCGAGTGGCGGCATAGCATCTTCAAAAAGATATACAAAAAGTGCTCTAAGGAATTTAATTTATGATTTCCATTCTGTATATTTGAGGTATTCTCGCTTTTAATTTTTTTTTATGATCTTTTCAACTTTAGAGCATATATTAACGCATATATCCTTTTCGGTCGTTTCAATTGGAATTACAATTTATTTACTAACCTTATTAGTCGATGAAATCAGAGGACTATATGATTCATCAGAAAAGGGTATGATAGCTACCGCTTTCTGTCTAACAGGATTATTAATCACCCGTTGGATTTACTCGAGACATTTCCCATTAAGTGATTTATATGAATCATTAATCTTTCTTTCATGGAGTTTCTCCATTATTCATAGGATTTTCGATTTAAAAAAAAATAAAAATCATTTAAGTGCTATAACGGCACCAAGTGCTATTTTTACCCAAGGTTTTGCTACTTCGGGTTTTTTAACCAAAACCCATCAATCCGGAATATTAGTACCCGCTCTCCAAGTCCAGTGGTTAATGATGCACGTAAGTATGATGGTATTGGGCTATGCAGCTCTTGTATGTGGATCCTTATTATCCACGGCTCTTCTAGTCATTACATTTCGAAAAGTGATAAGGGTTTTTTTGAAAAGAAAAAATTTTGTAAATGGAAATGAGTCGTTTTGCTTCGGTGAAATCCAATACATGAACGAAAAAAGGACTGTTTTACTAAATACTTTTTCCGCTAGAAATTATTACAGGTATCAAGTGATTCAACAATTGGATCGCTGGAGTTATCGTATTATTAGTTTAGGATTTATCTTTTTAACCATAGGGATTCTTTCGGGAGCAGTATGGGCTAATGAGGCGTGGGGGTCTTATTGGAATTGGGATCCAAAAGAAACTTGGGCATTTATTACTTGGACTATATTCGGGATTTATTTACATACTCGAACAAATACAAATTTGGAAGGTGTAAATTCCGCAATTGTCGCTTCTACGGGCTTTCTTATAATTTGGGTATGCTATTTCGGAGTCAATCTATTAGGAATAGGGTTACATAGTTATGGTTCATTTAATTAACATCTACTTGAATTGAGGAAAGGGCTTGATGAAGACAAAGATAGGACAGCGCATAGATCGAAACGAAACTTAGTGTTAGTGTAAGACGCCGAGAACCTTTTGAATCAAGCAGTGCGGCGATTCAAAAGGTTCTTACAAGCGCCAAAGGCGTTTGGTCACAAGTCAAATTCGATTATTTTATTTCTTTTTTTTATTTAACTGAAACTGAAGAGAAGAAAAAAGACTTCCTTGTTCATTGGCTAACGAGCTTTTTTTTTTTCAAAATAATGGGATTTCGTTTTGATTTTTTTAGTCATGAAAACTATCGATAAAAAAATTAGATATAATGGCTTCGGCCTTGTCCACTGATAGTGAGAGAACGAAATCCGGATAAATACCAATACCTATTACGGGTAGAAGAATAGAGATCAAAACAAATAACTCCCGTGGTCCAGAATCAAAAAAAGAAGAGTTTGGTGGGGCATTAAATAGCTTGTACCCATAGAACATTTGCCGTAACATAGATAATGAATAAATAGGAGTTAATATCATTCCAATTGCCATTACAAAAGTGATTAGTATTTTTGGCATTAAAAAAATTTTTTGGCTGGTAATTATTCCCAAAAATACTATCAATTCCGCAACAAAACCACTCATGCCGGGTAGTGCAAGCGAAGCCATCGATAAGATACTGAATAGTGTGAATATCTTTGGAATTGGGATAGCCAGTCCGCCCATTTCGTCGAGATAAGCAAGACGCATTCTATCATAACTCGTTCCTGCCAAGAAAAAAAGTGCAGCACTAATAAACCCATGAGAAATTATTTGTAAAATGGCTCCGTTGAGGCCTGTATCGGTTATCGAGCCAATTCCTAGAATTATGAAACCCATATGAGATACCGAGGAATAGGCTATTCTTTTTTTTAAATTCCGTTGGCCAGGAGATGTTGAAGCTGCATAAATTATTTGCATGGTACCTACTATCATGAACCAGGGGGAAAATAGAGAATGGGCGTGCGGTAATAGTTCCATATTGATCCGAATCAACCCATACGCTCCCATTTTTAATAAGATTCCGGCTAGAAGCATACAAGTACTGTAATGTGCCTCTCCGTGGGTGTCTGGTAACCACGTATGGAAGGGTATAATCGGCAATTTGACAGCAAAAGCAATCAAAAATCCAATATAGAATATTATTTCCAGTGCCGCAGGATACGATTGATTAACTAATGTTTCCAAATTTAATGTTGGTTCATTGGAACCATATAAACCGATACCCAAAACTCCTATTAAAAGAAAAACAGAACCTCCTGCAGTGTACAAAATAAATTTTGTGGCTGAATAAAGGCGTTTCTTTCCACCCCACACGGCCAGAAGTAGATAAACGGGAATTAATTCTAATTCCCACATGATGAAAAAAAGTAAAAGGTCTCGAGAAGAAAATGGTCCTATTTGACCGCTGTACATCGCTAACATCAGGAAATGGAATAGTCGGGAATTTCGAGTAACTGGCCGAGCCGCTAAAGTAGCTAAAGTAGTGATAAATCCCGTCAGTAAAAGGGGTCCTATGGAAAGTCCATCTATTCCCAACCGCCAGTCAAAATCAAAAAAGGTGATCCATTTATAATCCTCTGCCAGCTGGATTAATGGATCGTCCAATTGGAAATTATAACAGAATGCATAGGTCGTTAGAAGGAGTTCTAAGACACATATATATATTGTATATCCTCTAGTCACCTTATTTCCTCTATGAGGGAGAAAGAAAATTAAAGAACCCGCGGCTATCGGAAAAACTACAATTAGTGTTAACCAAGGAAAATAATTCGTGGTAAAGACAAGATACACTTGGCCCAGAAAAACCCGTGCTCGAAACTCGAAAATAGAATAGATTCTTATTTTTTTCTTTTTCGAGTACGGGTTTTTGTCGGTAATCGGTAAAAAAAAAAGAAACTGTATTTAGAAGGGATTCAGATGGGTTTTTGGTAACGTATCAATATCAATAAGCTAGACCCATGCTTCGAGTTGTTTCATGCCATAAATAAACCCGAACACTCAAGAAATCCGTTGGACAGGCGGATTCGCATCGCTTACAACCAACACAGTCCTCTGTTCTTGGAGCAGAAGCAATTTGCTTTGCTTTACATCCGTCCCAAGGTATCATTTCTAATACATCTGTGGGGCAAGCTCGGACACATTGAGTACACCCTATACATGTATCATAAATCTTTACTGAATGTGACATTGGATCTATCAATTTTTGTTTTGAACTTTTTAATTTTCGATCTAGTCAATTTGGAAATATCGTATATTTAAACACCAGATGAATCAATGATTTACCATAATTTTTCTAATTAACCCACTTTTGGATCAACTCCTAAGAGGGAACAAAGATACTTTGATTTCTTCCGGTTTGACAACCATGATCAAGGTTAGGGCATATTATATATCCTAAGCCGAATTGATGAATATTATGATTTCGAAATGCTATTTATTCAATAAAGTCGATTGATTGATACGAGTCGATTTTCTGTTACGATAAATTGACGAAACAATAGCTGATCCGATAGCTGCTTCGGCGGCTGCAATAGCTATAACAAAAATTGAGAAAATATTTCCTTTTAATTGTCGACTATCAAAAAAATCAGAGAATGTTACGAAATTGATATTAACTGCATTTAGTATAAGTTCAAGACACATCAGGGCCCGAACCATATTTCGGCTCGTAATCAATCCATAGATACCAATAGAAAATAAATAGGCACTCAAAACAAGTACATGCTCGAGCATCATTGACCAACTCCGTACCAATTTCGATTCATTTCAATATGAACAATAATGCAAGTGATTTGATTGCTTAGAATATACCAAGTACGGAGCAAAAGAATCCATTTGATAATAGATCGAATACAAAAATTTCTATTTTGATTTTCTATTGATCCATGAATAGTATTCAACTAGACTTTAAAGAATTGAAGGAAAATGGATGTGATAACACATAAAAAAGTAGAATTGGGATTGCTGTTTCTAGTTCTAAAGATTTGTTACTGACGAGCCACGGCAATTGCACCTATCAAAGCAACTAAAAGAATTATTGAAACGAGTTCAAATGGAAGAAAAAAGTCTGTTGATAAATGAATTCCAATTTGTTGACTATTACTTATCAAATCTTGTTCGATAATCTGGTTGGGTCGTGTAGTCCAAATAATCCCGTACCACGACGTATCTAGAATAGTAGCGATTAGCGAAAAAAAAATACTTGTACAAACCAGGGAAGTAAGCCCATCACCAACAGTCCAAAGATTAAAATGAAAATCTTTGGAATAGTCTGAACCATTCATGAACATTACAGCAAATATGATTAAAACATTTACAGCTCCCACGTAAATAAGGAGCTGCGCGGCAGCTACAAAATGGGAATTTGCTAGAATATAGAATAAGGATATACAAACAAGAACCAATCCCAAGGAAAAGGCAGAATAAATCGGGTTGGTAAATAATACCACTCCCAGACCTCCTAATATAAGACCTGATCCCAGAAAAACTAAAAGAAAATCATGTATTGGTCCAGGCAAATCCATTATATTAAAATAAGAGATAAATAAATCGAAATCTTTTTCATGAACTTATTGAACCGACCAGGAAATTTTTTTTTATGAGACATTCCCAATTCCAATTGAATTAAATTCGAATCTATTAAGTGGGAATTGGTACGGATACGTATACAGTTATTGGATAAATTTCCTTCTTTTCTTTATTCGAAATGGCAATTTGAAATTGAAGCTATATATATAATTGAAGCTATATATATAGTTCGAAAAAGCTTCGGTCTATATATTATTTCAATACAAATTAAGTTGTCCTTCTCATCAACCAATCAATAGTTGGGATTTGGAGTTATTGACCAAGCAAAGAAAAAAACCTTATTCCTTTATACCAAATATACCAAAATGGAACCTTAGTAATTCGAAATTAAAAGGTTTAGTCATTTTTTCCATTTTTTCTTTGAGGCGAATTCAACACTGTTCGAATTGTAAAATCGTCAATGACTGACATTGGTAAACGACCTAAAGCAATTTGATTATAATTCAATTCGTGACGGTCGTAAGTAGCAAGTTCATATTCTTCAGTCATTGATAAACAATTTGTTGGACAATACTCAACGCAGTTACCACAAAAAATACAAATTCCAAAATCAATACTGTAATTAAGCAATCGTTTCTTTCGAATATCTGTTTCAAATTTCCAATCAACAACAGGCAGATCTATAGGACATACGCGAACGCATACTTCACAAGCAATACATTTATCAAATTCAAAATGGATTCGACCGCGAAAACGCTCCGATGTTATTAATTTTTCATAAGGATATTGAATAGTTACAGGTAAACGATTTGCTTGGGATAAAGTAATCATGAAACTTTGACCAATGTACCTTGCAGCTCGTATTGTTTGTTGACCATAATTCATGAAACCAGTTACCATAGGGAACATATCGTGAATATCTATGAATAATTTGAGTTTCTTTCTCTTGTTTGGGACAAGTAGTGAATATTCTATTCCTTTTTTCTTTATAGCGAAAGGAGTTGGGAAGAAGTTGTTAATAATAGATTACCGAGAGAAATAGGTAAAAGAAATTTCCAGCCAAGATTTAATAGTTGGTCCATTCTTAGTCTCGGTAAAGTCCACCTTGTTGTAATCGGAACGAACAAGAACAAATAAGTTTTAGCTAATGTAATAAAGATACCAATTGTCGTTCCAAAGATTCCATCCGCTTTATTTATTTCAAATAGCTCAGGAACAAATATGTATGGAATGGAAAGATTCCAACCCCCCAAGTAAAGAACTGTTAGAAATAATGAGGAAACTAATAGATTTAGATAGGAAGCAACGTAAAATAAACCAAATTTGATTCCTGAATATTCGGTTTGATAACCTGCTACTAGTTCTTCTTCTGCTTCTGGTAAATCAAAAGGTAATCTCTCGCATTCCGCTAGGGAAGAAATTAGAAAAACGATAAACCCTATAGGTTGACGCCACAAATTCCACCCCCAAAAACCATATTTTGATTGTGCTCCAACTATATCAACTGTACTTGAACTGTTAGATAATCATAGTCGGTGGTAACATTACGGTTCCCATCGCTATTACAAAACCGTACATGAGATTTTCACCTCATACGGCTCCTCAGGGCCACAAATAAATGTAAGGACCGGACCAGTATTAGTTATCTTGATATGGTTATAGGATAGAGAAAGTCAAAATCAAAATCTAGCGGAGGATCCCCAATTATACCACAGGAATTCTGTCTGCTCTAAGGATAAAAAAAAACAGTATTTCGGAATTAATCTCATCCTTTAAGAATTTCAATTTTGCTGTGTTGAGTAATAACTTAATCAACCCTTCAATAAAATACTCCTTGTAGAAATATCAATAGATATTTCAACCCATCCTTTTAGTTTCGATTACGAAAAAGAATTAGACATTACACTAGTTCATGAATCATGACACGAATTTGATTTCTATCAATATATGAAAGAAAGAATAAAAGGATTAAAAGGATCGTTTTCTATTGTAATTGTCTTTTTTCTATTTTTTTTTGTTCCTCTTCTTCTTTCTGAGAGAAAAGGGTGCTTAAAAAAGGGGTAAAGGATTATTTCGTTCCTGATAGTTATTTCTTTAACTGGCGGATAGGAGCATACTCTGGATCGGAATTGTGGTGTGGGGAGTACTGCCTGATCATTTCTACCAACTTAAAGCCCCATTTACGATTCTTTTTATGTTATGCAGAAGTATCCTTTTAGATAATTGACATAATCTACATTACTAACCCGTTGTGCGTATTTTGGTGTTCCTTCCTATCCACCCATTTTTTGTTTTCAACCCCCGTAATATATATCTATTGTAATACATACAAACGCTAATGAAAATTCCATAGGGTTGGTCTTTTGAGCCCGCTTCAAGCTAGGATGACCAATCAACCAATCTTGGGGTAAGGGGCTTCCTCCACTTTGACTTTTCTTTTGTTTACTTCCCCTTAACGCTTGTACATAGGAAATGAGACTTAAGCCACTTGTACTGCGAATTTGAAAGTTGTTTTCTTTCACTCATATATAACTATCAAATTTCGTTTATTAACCTAATTTATTAATCTAAAGAATAAATAAATGAATAAAAAACGGAAGATTTCTATTCAAGTTCTTTTTTTTCTCGAACGAAAAACAAAACAATAGGAAAACGAAAAGCTTAGGTTTTAGCGAATCGCACGTAGAGATATTGATAAAACACATAAAGTTAATGGTATTTCATAACTAATCGATTGAGCAGCAGCTCGCAGACCACCTAAAAAGGAATATTTATTATTTGATCCATATCCTGACATAAGAAGTCCAATGGGGGCAATACTTGAAATGGCAATCCATAAAAAAATACCGATATTGAGGTCAGCTAAAACAAAGTTATAACTAAAAGGAATTACTGAATAACTTAGTAGAATTGCTATGACTGCTATAGATGGTCCAATACTGAATAAACTACTATTTCCTCTAGATGGAAGAAGGTTTTCTTTGAAAAGTAGTTTTGTTCCATCTGCTAAAGCTTGAAGAATTCCCAAGGGACTGGCGTATTCAGGCCCAATACGTTGTTGTATTCCTGCAGATATTTCTCTTTCTAACCACACAATTACTAGGACACCTATTGTGATTGCTACTACAGGAGTCGAAATAGGGGCAAGCACCCACACGATCCCATAGACTTCTTGAGGGGATTCCAATCTGGAAAAAGAATTGATATCTTGTACTTCTGTTGTATCAATTATCATTTCAACGATCAACTTCCCCCATAATGATATCTATACTACCTAATATTGTCATAATATCAGCCAATTTCATTCTTTTAACTAACTGAGGAAGAATTTGCAAATTGATAAAACCCGGTGGGCGAATTTTCCATCTCCAAGGAAAACCACTTTGATCTCCTATCAGAAAAATTCCCAATTCTCCTTTTGGGGCTTCTACTCTCACATAAAGTTCTTGTTTCGTCAATTCAAAGGTGGGAGAAGGCTTTTTACTAATGAATCGATCTTCAAAATCATTCCCTTCTGGATCGTTTTCTCTATCAAAACATCGGATTTCTAAATTTTCATAGGGTCCTCCCGGAATTCCTTCTAAAGCCTGTTGAAGAATCTTTACGGATTCCGTCATTTCACCGATTCGGACTAAATAACGAGCTAATGAATCTCCTTCTTTTTGCCACTGGACTTCCCAATCAAATTCGTCATAACACTCATAATGATCAACTTTACGAAGATCCCATTCTATTCCAGACGCTCGTAGCATTGGTCCGGATAAACCCCAATTTATTGCTTCTTCTCCACCAAGAATGCCTACTCCTTCAACTCGTTCTAAAAAAATAGGGTTTCGCGTAATAAGTTTTTGATATTCAGCAACCCCCGTTAAAAAATAATCGCAGAAATCCAAACATTTATCTATCCAACCATGAGGTAAATCAGCTGCTATTCCTCCGATACGAAAATAATTATGCATCATCCTCATACCGGTGGCAGCTTCGAACAGATCATATACTAATTCTCTTTCTCTGAAAATATAGAAGAAAGGAGTCTGTGCGCCAATATCTGCCATAAAAGGGCCAAGCCATAACAGATGGGAAGCTATACGACTCAACTCCAACATAATGACTCTGATATAGCTGGCCCTTTTGGGTACTTGAATATTTCCCAACAGTTCGGGTCCATTTACAGTTATTGCTTCGGTGAACATAGTAGCTAAATAATCCCAACGGGTTACATAAGGCAGATATTGTATAATTGTTCGATTTTCCGCAATTTTTTCCATCCCTCGGTGTAAATAACCCAATATTGGTTCACAGTCAATAACATCTTCACCATCTAGAGTAACGATGAGACGAAGAACACCGTGCATTGATGGGTGGTGAGGTCCCATATTGACTATCATAAATTCTTTTTCTGTAGCTAGTATACTCATAGGTTTTTCCTCGATTCATTCTTACATGAATTGTTGAAAACAACAAGAAGTTCATCAAGATTCAAAATCAAATAATTCAATTTTTTTTTAATTAACGATTTTTGGACTCCCGAATATTCAACTTACTAATTAATTCTTTATAACGTACTCTATTTTTCTTTGACAAATAAGCTAGCAGACGTTGGCGTTTTTCCAAAATTTTCCGTAGACCCCTTTGAGATAAATAGTCTTTTCTGTGCAATTCTAAATGTGAAGTAAGTCTCCGTATCTTATTAGTGAAACGGAATACTTGAAATTCAACCGATCCACAGTTTTCTTCTTTTTTTTCTTGAACCATAACTGAGACGAATGAATTTTTTACCATAAAACGAAACCCCCTCACCCTCCTTTTTTTAAGATTAATTTTACTGATCAGTAATAATAATACTAGTTACTTGAATTTGATATACACAATCATCTTAAGTTCGTTATGAACTTGCTAGAAAATCAATATCAAAAATCAATCCAATTTTCAATTTGATTAGGGATCCAAAAGGATGGTATATTTCTGCAAAAGAGAAAAATTGGACCTAAAAAAAATAGCTTCTTGATTCATTTATGGATCTAATTAATATGTACGTCATTTAATTGGTATCTTGTATCAGACTGGAATGGAAGATAAGACATGTATCCATTTCTTTGTTTTCATATCCCAAACATGGGACATGATAGATAGGAAAAGTACACTATTAACGAATTTTCAATCGTGGATACATATGTATCCTTACCATACTGAAACGACTCCCATTATTGGTACTAAACCAATAGCGATTCATACAAATTAAATCTTCTAATCGAGAATTGGGCCAAATAAAGAACTTTAATTTAATTAGTTGATTTTTCTCTCTAGAAAGATCTTTGTTTTTATCCAAAATGTGACCCCCGATTTTTCTGTTAGTACAAAATACTGGATTTCTCTGCATACCATTTTGATTCTTCGAATTGAAACAAATTAGAGTTCTTAATTCTCTACGACGTTTAGGGAATAAAATATTTTCAGGAACAAGCAAATCATAAGGATTTTTGTTTCTATTTCCAGTCATTTTTTGATGTTTTGCAATGAATTCATCAAAATTTTTTTTATCAACATAGCCTTTTTCGCGGTATCTTTTAGTAATTTTGCGCTTATTCTTATGAACCAATGAAATACCTACGATTTGATATATAAAAAATTGGCCATCATTTTTTACAGACAAACGACGGGGTTCAATAATAAGCATTCCCCCTTTCGTCAACTCTCTAAGAGCGAAATCCTTCTTAGTGATCAAAATAGCCAAACTAATTTCTCCTCCTTGAATAGAGGCTATAGTAACGTCGCTAGGATTTATCAGTCGAACCAGGTGACAATAAACTTTCATATCATTGAGTATTTTTTCCCTGAAAGAAACAGTACCTCTCCATCTCAACTGCAAACACAAATATTTTTTTAGGAAGAAATCAAGCTGGGCTTCTGTTTCTCTCTTGTATTGCTTTTTCTTTATACCTTTTTTCATGTCCGATCTCGTATAATTTTCTTCAACATCTTTTTCTTGGTTTGAGAGAACTGATCCAAGACTTACTTGCTTTTGGGCATCCGATCCCGGATTTCCTTGGTCTGCGAGTTCTTTTTCTTCTTTACTTTGATTCGATAATTCAAGATATTCTTTTTGAGTGGATGATATAAAAAGATCCGCTTCGTTCTTTCCGGTTAGAATTTTCTTACCATTTCCATGAAAATTGAAAAGAAGTAATTTGATTGGTATGATCCATGGTTTCCTTCTATATGCATTAAAAAGTAGCACAAATTCTGGAAAGAACCAAGGCTCCAGGTTTGATATAGGACAACTTAGTACTTCTTCATTCATTCCCATCCAATCAAAAAGTGTTCTTTTTTGGTTGGATGGGTTAATTTCTTCATCTTGATGAATTGTAAGATAAAAGGGGCCTCTTTTATTAATTGCATCAATTTTTTTATAATTAGCGGACCCAATCTTAGTATTTTGCTTACTGCTGGTACCAGTATCCATATCAACCCAGGCTTCAATATTGACCTTATTTCTAAGACAAAAAGTCAGAATTCTCCAATCAAAATATTTTCTATACAAGAATTTTTCCATATCCATAATATCATCTTCTCCTAGATAATTATTGATAAGGATACCTCCCAGCATAGCAAATAATTTTCCTTTCTTTATATTGTAATTATAATAATACTCTTCTTTAGTATTTACTTGGCCTAGTAATCTATCAATATATGAGTCGTTCTTATCTTCATAATTAATCAATTTATATGATAAAAGATCATATCTATAGTGTTTTTGAAAATTCGATTTTTGATTACGTAATGAGTCTGTTTCAAAAAAATGTTGTTTTTCGCAATGAGTTAATCCGTTTTTTTCATATGAATCTCTTTTAGTTAAATTTTTATTTTGAGCCATACAGTGTTGATTGGCTTTATTTCGCCATTCTTGTCGTACTAATCTAGCCCATTTAATCCGAGAGAAATCATAGTGAGAATGACCGCTTAACCAGTTTTTCCATGGATTCCTTCCAAAATTCCAAAAAGGTTTATGTCTTAATTGGTAATTAAATATTCCGTGTTTTTCAAAAAAATCCTTTATTTCATTCTTAAGAAATAGAGATGTTCCGTGATATTGAAGAACAGGTCTTAAATTCGAAAAGTTCAAAATCGGGGCTTGTAACAATTTGTAAAATACATACGCTTGGGATTGTGAAAAAGACGATAAATTACAAGAAATCTTTGAATTCTTATTACTAATCTTCGAAAGTGATTTTTTGACAGTCGAAATAAAGTGAATTCGATTTTGATTTGTTTTATTAATTATTTCCGGATTTTCTTCATTATTGTGGATGTTTTTCTCAATAATTTTCATTTTTTTTCTTGTTGATTCACTAAAAGGTTTTGCATTGATTCTTGGAATAGTAAGGGTAGATAGAAAAAAATTTCTGTATAGCTTTTCAATAAAAAAATTTACATAAAAATAGGATTTACGGGTTAATCGAGTATTTCTTTTTTTGACTATCTGCCAAATCTTTTTTGATGAGTCTAATATTTTAGCAGAATAAGTTGTTTTGTTCGAACTAATATTTGTTTCTTGAGTTAGCGATACTTTTTTATTTTCTTTTGTAATTTTATATATTTGATTTCGTATTCTGCTTGTTCTATTAGTCAGATCTGTCATTTTTTTTTCGGTCCGGGAGAAATTTGGCCAATCCATAGATAGAATTTCAATAGACGATTCGTGAATCTTCTGATTACTGAGTATCGAATTTTTTTGAGTTTCACCCAATTCATCGATTTCTCTCAAGTTTCTTTTTGAAAGTTCTTTTATTTTTCCTTCTTTGAAAACCCTTAAAACTATAAAAGACTTAGTTTTCAATTTTATAATTTTTTTTTTTAGTTCTTTCAAAATGGGTTCAAAAAACGAACGTCGTTTTCGGGGAGAACCAAAGGGCATTTCAGTTTCCAATCCCAAAGCCGTTAAAAAACAAAAATCAGCTTCACTTTTTGCATCTTTATGAGGGGATTGTATCTTAGATCTGTGCCAGGGTTTCAGGCGAAAAGGGAATAGTATCTTTATCTGAATACCTTCTGTTAACCAGTTTTTCGGAAATTCTGTTTCAGATAAATTAACGCCACTATAAGTGCATTTAACATAA